GCTATGCGGATAAGCTATCTCCCTATATTACATAATATAATAAGTTATTATAGACTATACTATAGAATCAAGTAAATTCATAGCGACTAATGATTTTTTGATCTTTTTAAACTATCACTTCAATGAACCAAGGCGACCCTCGTTTTTCTTTTCTTAAATCGATGATACCTATCAGAATAAAAAGAACTTGATATATATACCTACCGGTTCGACATAGATCCAAGATATTTCATTAACTTATGTGCTGGAGAAGTGCGATTTGTCCCCTTAATTAATAAAAAAACAAAATTTCCAAAATTTTATGGATCGCGGATTTTGCTTTTCTGGTTTATTATGAAGGCACCTTTCTTTTCAAAATCAAAAAACGAATGAATCAATAAAGTTGAAGAAGGGGAGTTGAAAGTTGTATTTTTATTTTGGGGTGTGGTGTATAAACCATTCCACAAACCTTCCCCCTCCTATTTAGTTCTATTAGTTTTCGATTTTCTATTCATTTTGACGTTTTGAAATTCGAATATATTCTAATAACTAATCAAAAGAAATATAGAATATGTATAATGTATAATGAGAATGCCTTTCTATGTCGAATCAAATGGAATGTCGGTTAGAATTAAGGATTTATAAATAGGAATGACGAACCAAAAAACTCTACGGAATAGTGCAGGCCAGAAGGATCCCTTGGAGCGAATCATATTCTTACATTCGATTGACTCTATTGACAATTTTAAAAAACTGTTGATACTATGCTTATAGTATGATGGCGGTCTGACACGTATGCCCCCATCGTCTAGCGGTTCAGGACATCTCTCTTTCAAGGAGGCAGCGGGGATTCGACTTCCCCTGGGGGTAGGGTACTATAAAAGGAAGTTGAGCGTGCATCATCAATAAGCCTAACATTGAAAATGGAATTGGTTTTTCCTGGGTCGATGCCCGAGCGGTTAATGGGGACGGACTGTAAATTCGTTGGCAATATGTCTACGCTGGTTCAAATCCAGCTCGGCCCAAGAATTCGCTCAAAGACCGTGAAATGAAAATTTTTGTCTTCCCGAACTATGATATGTGGGAATAAAAGAATTCCATTTTTCTATATATCTACCTGCTCAAATTATTTGGAACAAAAAATTCGGATCTAGATAACTAGATAATATAATGATCGAGATTGATATCATTATCTGTAAATAGAAAGAAAGTCTAAGGAAACGAAAAAAGAAATCTTTTTTATCGAAAGATTGATTATCAATTAGGGAAAGGATCACTAGTCATGTAATTTGTGTCGCTATCATTCAAAAGAACGTGCAGAGCCGTGCCGATATCACTATCTAACCCGTGTTTCTGTTACAACACGAAAAAAAATAGGTTTGAATTCAATCCTAAAAGTATTGATGCGGTCTACCTCATTTCCTGGGATTGTAGTTCAATTGGTCAGAGCACCGCCCTGTCAAGGCGGAAGCTGCGGGTTCGAGCCCCGTCAGTCCCGACAGATCAAATAAACACATCAACTCATTTATTCATTTGCATTTTATGGCAAAAGAGGTACAACGAAATGAATAGAATTTCAGTCATTCAACCTTATGGATTTTTTTCTTTTTTCGTTATTTCTCATCAAACCCAAACAAATAGATAAATTTTCGGTACTTCAACTAGTACCGATTGGTGGGAAGAAAGATATCATTTTCTTAGTCCAATTAGTGGTAACATCATATTCCGGATTCAAAGGGATAGCGTACTGCGTCTGGTCTTTTCATTTATTGCTTCTATTTAATGGGATAGATAGAGTCTCAGACGTTTTTCGGGAGCACATACACAACTAGAATTCTTGTCTTGTACACTACAAAATGGAACCGGAATTTGGCTTTTTCACATTTTTCTTTTTCTTGTAAGAAAATTATATCATAAAAAAAGGAGTTTCGAGTTTAACCCCCTCCCCCCTTTCATTTGACTTCTATTGTTGTTATTTTTTATGGGGTCAATGCAATGTAAGTGGAAAACGGTCAGATGATATTTCATTCGCTGATTGTCCAAAGAAGACGGCAGGTTGGATAAAGAATGGAAAAGAATAATAAATAAAAAGATTTCTTGATTCGATTACGTATTCTATTTTTTATTGAGTATGGATAAAGGATCTTCCTATGTTATACTATTCAATTCGCGACGACGAAGTGATTTGATAGCCCAGATATTGTTATTCATAATATTGATGCGATTCAATATCATCAAGATGTAATTCATCCCGTTGAATTTACAGTCTAAATTTTTATTATCTCTATGGGATTAAATCCCGAGTTATTTCGAAGTAAAAACCAATCAGATTATGGAAGTAAATATTCTCGCTTTTATTGCTACTGCACTCTTCATTCTAGTTCCTACAGCTTTTTTACTTATCATATATGTAAAAACGGTCAGCCAAAACAATTAATTTGAATGAAACTTGACTTCTTAGGTCTTTCTCAATGAGAATGATTTAATAAATAAACAAAGGATTCAAATTTTCTTTCTTTAATCTTCAATTAAATATGCAGGCTAGAATCAACAGTCTTCTGTGAGATTTTTGATAATATGGTAGAAAGATTGATATATTTCTTTCTACCATACTATCCTATTAGAAAAGAAGTCAAAAGTATCTGGGCAGCGCGGGGCGCGACCATTTAAGAAAAAAAAGCCAGTAATCTTGAATCTTTTTTTAGCATTCCAAAGAAGTACTTGATTGAGTCGATAACAGAAGGGATTGTAGGAACTTCTTCAAATTTAGAAAAGGAGCAGTAAACCCTACCAATTTGTAACACTTGAATCACGATAGGAAATGAGTCGATGTCGATAAAGTATAAATCCAATTTATACAACAATAAAGCAAGAGGTGAGTACACAATATGTGACTCGCCCGGAACAAGATTTGATTATGCGGAGTATCTTGTTGAACAACCACTGTGTATATGTTCTTTACCCTAGAAAGTATGCATCCGCTTACTAACAGACCACTTTTTCTTGACTTTAAAGAGGCAAACAAATCAAATACAAATAAGAAAAAGTGGTCTGTTGTTACTCATTGTCCCTATATAAGTCTGATAAGAAAGTCTGATAAGAGCCCTGCGGCGAAATAGATAATTTTGGAAAAGAAAAATGTCTTACCACCCCCACCCTTATCCCCTTCCGAAATACTGGGAATCGTTGAAATATCTGTTTGATTGACATTATTCTCATTTTAAAAGTTAAAGTTCAAACAAAACGCTTTGTAAAATGATCTATAAAACAATGCATAAAGTTTGATTACTTACCGCAATTACATTAATAGGACTTCTAAAGTCCACTTCTTCCCCATACTACGAGTGAAAGGGAAAAAGTAAAGACTACCATTAAAGCAGCCCAAGCGAGACTTACTATATCCATGTGAATTATGTCCCCTATCTCTATGAATATGAAGGAATTCTTCCATTCTTGTTCACTAATAATAGTGAAATCCGGGGTGTATAGTCAAAAGGGGATTCTTACCCCAAACTCTTTTTTTAATGACCCAATCCAATAAATGCACTTAGACTACATTTTGATACAAATTTTCTTATCATTATGATTTCGAGTAGGATTGGGAAAGGTTAAGCACAAGCAAAATATGCAATGACCCCCGTGGCCGGGGGAGTCTTATTAATATAGCATGTAGGAATAAAAAGACCTATTCTTTGGTTACCCTCCATAATTCATTCATAAAAAAACGGAATGGAATAACAATAACAACTAGATTATATAATTATATAACCAAGGTAGATCATTATCTATCACACATATACCTATATTCTTTCTTTTCACATTTGATCTTTTTCTGTAAAAAAATGGAGAGACAGTCGATTAGAATCTTGGCCGGGGGTTACTGAACAGAAGTTTTTTTGCCACTTTTTATTTTTATATTGAATTATACAATCAAATATTGGTCGAATATCTGATCAAAGACAGTCGTGACTTTGTAGACTCAAGTAATTTCTCCACAATGACTAATAGTTAGACTCCCTTTTGGTTATCCAATCGAAGTTCTAATTAAAGGCTCGGTCAGTAACTATTCCATTAGTTGTGTGCGGGTTATCAAGACTTCTCGACTCCTTTGATAATACGAAAATACTTTTTTGAATTCTAGACAAAAAAAGTTACAGATCTTTGGAGAACCTCCATATGCTTTGAATCAAGCGCGTAGCAGCCGCCGCCCCCTGTTAGGGAATATTTCGGTTAGTTATATCAATAAAAAAAAATAAGGGCTTTTTGGTCTTTTGTTAATCAGGCGACACCCGGATTTGAACCGGGGAAAAAAGGATTTGCAGTCCTCCGCCTTACCGCTCGGCCATGTCGCCAAAAAAAAAAAAAAAATAGATGACCATATTACCCCCTTTTTGGTTTGGGGTGGATTACTGAACTTCTTTTTTTTTTACTTGCATCTTGAATACCATTTGCCTTAACCAAAAGAAACCATTCCTTTTTTATTAGATCCACCCCTTCGCTTGATTGTATAGTATCGCCAAATACGAAATACCTAAAAACTTCCTCTATCCTTTCGATTGAAACGGACATTTTTGGCTTTCCGTCACAAAATAATTCATTCAAAATTTGAACCATTAACTATTGACTTGTGACTTGACTGCGAATTCATGAATGATTCTTAGATTTAGATCTCAAATTATGTTTCCCTAATGACATAAGAAAGTCAAAATAATAACCAATTTTTCTTGATTCTTTTCAATAATAAAATCTTTCTTCATTTCCACTTTTATCAATTTCGATTATATAATAAAAAGTTTATATATGTAAAGCAAACACCGTAACCAGAACAGAACTTACCCAGATATATAATTGGCTATTAATATTAAAAAAATAGAATCTATGATGCACACAGCGAATTATCAGAAAATATCGTCCTTCCATTTTTCATTGAATCGATTAACGAAAAAAAGTCTAAATTTGGATCGAACACCGCCCCCGCTGCCCCGAATAGAACTGCAAAAAAAGGGTTAACGGAAATCTGG